ATCCAATTGAAATAAAAAAAAATTATGCTTCGCGATTCCATAATCCTATTTTGTATTCAATTTCTAATTGACCCTTGGATATAAATCGTGAGAATGTATAGTCTTCCTCAAATATGCTATTGAGGGAAAAAGGATTAAACCTTTTTAATTTAAGAAATAAAGTTTTTTTGATCTTGATCGGAATATGAAAAAACCGAAAGATCCCTTAACTATTTAAGTTATTAATCAAACGAATCGCACTTTTACCACTAAACTATACCCGCTACATATCTCCATTATTATATATGAATGAACCTTTTGTCGAACAAAGGAATTAGATACAATTAAGATAGCATCAGACTCATGAAAATTCTAGTGTTGGCACTTCGTCCCGCTGGAGGTACTTGAAAAAAATAGGCGAAGAATAGAAAGCAGCTTATTTAAATAAAACTTGACTTGATCATACTTGATCCTAATTCATAATATCATAATATAATGAAATATAATTTATATATATATACAATATATAATCAAATTAAATATATATATAATTATAATTAATTAAATATTTAAATAGAATTTATAATTAATATAATAAAATGAAATAAAATGAAAAGTCATCTTTTTCATTTGCTGGAAGTCATTACTGACATTCCGAATCCAGGGATTTATTAAAGATGGACCATAAAAATGATGAATTCCGCATTTCGTTTTTCGTTTTCAACTTCCCCTTCAACTGCCAGATCCTATGAATTTGAATTGGGATCAATCGGATCAATTGGATTTCAAATGTTCAAATAAAATAAAGCTTGTCCCTTGAACAAGTAAATGAGTTATGTTATATATGTTATAACATATGTGTGTTTCATTTTTGATATTGTTTAATATTAATTGTTATATGTATGTGTTCTTTTCCGGTTAGTAATTAAGTAAATTGAGAAAAAAATACTTATATTTATATACTTAATAAGAATGATAAGAATGTGAAAAATATTCTTTCATATTCTTATTCTATAGTATTAATAGTATTCTTATTATTAGTATAGTATTAATAATACTAACCACTAAGAAATGGCACTTCTATCATAGGACTGGGGATAGACATTTTCTTTGTTGCTTCAATAACAACCAAGAATTTTTGATTTGATATCAAATCATACATAATTAAATTGTTTGATCTATGAAATGATTTATCAGAACAAAAAAAGAAATAATGTAATGGCCCGGCCAGTACTTAACCAGGCCGGGGGAATGAACCTTTCTTACAAAATTAAAGAAATGAAGTAAGGGATTCTGTCTATATCTATTCTATCGGGGATAAGATCTCTGTTTCGAATCATTATCTAAATTGAATTACTGATCAAATTCGTAGATATATTATCCATTTTAATATATAATTTCCAATTTGTTTTGAATATATTATTCAAATATATTATTTCTATTATTTTTATATTATTATCGTTACTTTATCCTATCTTATAATAAATTATTACTAATAAATAATTAAAAAAAGAAAACGAAGTTTTTTTTTGTTTCAATCTTTTTACTTCACATCACATAAAAAAAAATTCAATTTTGAATTGGGAGAGATGGCTGAGTGGACTAAAGCGGCAGATTGCTAATCCGTTGTACGAGTTATTTGTACCGAGGGTTCGAATCCCTCTCTCTCCGTTCCCTCTGATCACTTCAGACTTTCAAATTTGAAAAAATGGGATCCTTTTTTTTTTTTCATCATAGGTAAATGTTAAATGTATGGAATAAAAAAAAAAAATAAAGAAAACTCAACATTTTTTATTCCTCACGTCCAGGATTACGGCCCGGATCGTTAGATAAGAATCCGAAGATGAAGAGAGAAACAAAAAATATCACTACTGTGTAAACGAAGAGTTTGAGAGTAAGCATTACACAATCTCCAAGATTATTTTTGGGGGAAAAAGGAAATAGATTGCCTATTTTTTATCACATACGTTATTTTGGCATAACACCCCCAAAATGAAGTCTTTTCTTGAATCTTGAAAAAAAAAGTAATTTTCAACAAATTTCTTTCTACTTTGTAATAAGGTAATAAGAAAAGAAAGGTTAAGAAAAGAAAGGTTCTGATTCCTTCATTACCCAAAATGTTTGGCCATATCCGTTATTGGGTATTGTGGGTTCTTAGAAAGTCCTTGTTTACTGGAATGTCAGAACGAGGAAATAAGTTGATCCAAATTTATCACCGCGGTCATTCAATTCAATATACAAGAATTTCTATTTTTGAATCGAGGGTTCATAATGCAAAACTTATCTGATCTTATCAATTTTTATTTTCGAATTTATTTTTTCGAATAAATCATGAGCAGAGTATTCAAAATTTTATCGAAAACTTACAGCAGCTTGCCAAACAAAAGCTAATAGAAAAAATAGTAGAGGTATGACAGGCATAAAATCTACGATTGGATTGAAAAAGGCATAAGCCTCCGGCAATTTAGCGAAGAAAAAACTACTCGAATAAAGGGTGGAATTAAGACAGATACAGATTAAACTAAAGATATTAAGCATAACAAACATTTCATTCTTGTAGATTAGAAAATTGGATTTTGGTTGAGTTCTTTTTATGAAGGAAAAATAAAAAGGCGGGTCAAAAAATCCTTCTTTTTCTTCGAACTTTCCCAAATCAAAAATCTTTCCTTTCATTCTCAAATGAGAATACAAGGAATTATAGTTTCGTACAATATCTTAATTGAATTTTATGTAATGATCAATAATTTTTTGTGATTCTATATTTACATGTGTTGAATCCTAGCAACAATGTATTTCATATGTATTTGGGCTGGGATTGACGAATGACCAATACCAATATTAGTCTTTATTAGTGTCGAATATAAATCTAAATGGGGCGTGGCCAAGCGGTAAGGCAACGGGTTTTGGTCCCGCTATTCGGAGGTTCGAATCCTTCCGTCCCAGATCGTCTCCATCAGAAACGAAAGATTCTTCTCTTTAACAATTTTCTGTTTAATCTTGCTTGGATATTGGATATATATAATGTGTGACCCAACCCCTTCTTTGTTCTGAATTCAATGTACGGGTAGAAATAAAAATATTTCTTTGAATTCTTAATTCAAAAAAGAATTGGGGGTGGATCATTCCCATTCAGAGTATGCTCATACTCATATTCATATTGAAGTTAGTTACTTATGGAAACCTTGTGTTCCATACCCGTGAAATGGGAATTCGCACATGGTGCATTCTTAATTGAAATAGAAAAAAAAAGGTCTTTTTTCTATTCCATTCCCCAAGGAAAGCCTAAAGAAAATAAATGGTGTATCCCAATTCCACACTTTATGTGGAGACTAAAGATTACGTAGTTTTTTGTATTAATTGCATTTCATCGTTCGTCTAAAAACTTCTAAGGAAAAAATAGGAAAAATAAATTGATCTGGATCCCATTTTCTTTTTTTGTATTTTAGCTTATTCAATTGAATAATTGGAAATCAATATAATGTAATGATTGGGTGGATGAAAATTTATATATTCCATTTTTATGGAATTGGAGGAAAGATTCTTGAATCTGAAGTAAAACAAAATCGGTCTGTATGCTGTATAATAGATATTATGTATTATTATTGTATTGTTCTATTTCAGTAACAGCGGCCCCTTCCCTTGGTTAAGTCAAAAGGATCTGTGATCCTTTAAATATCCATGATTACTCCCAGTAACAATTGTTCGTTGTATATGATGGATATGAAAAGATTAGATTCCTCTTATTCTTGATTCTGATTTTCTCTTTCAGATGAAAGAAAGAATAACGACTTTTATCTGACACTCTTCTATTCCATACTCACGAAAACAAAAAACGATTTGAATCTTCATTTTTGTGAACCCTTGGTACTTGAATAAGTGTGAAAAATCTATATTATAGAGAGACTTCCGACCTTTTCGAGTCATCGGAATAGCTTATATTTGGTTACTAACTGATTTTGTTCCGGAATTGAAAATCTATTCTATTATTCTATTAAGTAAAGGCCTTTACTTTTTCATTTATGTGTTCGAAAAAAAAAAAGGATGATCCTTTTTATGATTCATTATCCCGAACAATCTGTTGAAGATGTAAATAAGACTTAAGTAAACGCGTTTATTCGTCTTTTTTAGAAATCTGTTTCATTTGAGCCAATGACTATTCATGATTCCATATTGAATCAATTCCATACCGGTTCGAAATTTAATCAGAGGAATGTTATGGTAAAACTTCGTTTGAAACGATGTGGTAGAAAGCAACGTGCGACTTGAAGGACATGATTCGTTGTGGATTCTTACATCCACCATTTTCTATAGGAATGAAGATGCTCTTGAATCGACATAGTTTGTTCTGTTCTTGCTAGGAACCTAATTTGTGTTGGGTTGGTAAATAGGAATAGTACATAATGGAGCTCGAACAAAAAGTATTGATTCATTTATCGGGGGGAAGAATCTAGGGTTAGTAACAATTAATAAGTTAGACCAACTTTGTAAATATATCCTCAATATCGAAATCGAAGGGTTAAAATTCGAACAAGTTTGAAATAAAATAAATAAAGTAAAATTTGTCGAAATGGGTAACACTTTTTCGATTAAAATGAAAAGTGTATTATAATAAATCTTTCGTATTATTCATAGAAAGAAATAACAAAAAACAAAAGGTATGTTGCTGCCATTTTGAAAAGGAATAAGGATCACCGAAGTAATGTCTAAACCTAATGATTTTACAAAGTAAAGAGAAAGGATTCCGGAACAAGGAAACACTATTTTCAATTGTCTCAATAATTTTATTTCATTTTATTATAATGAAGAAGAAAAATAGATTCGAGACGAGACAAACAAAAGAGGTTAGAGACGACTCAAGAAATGTCTAAAGAGTTACCTTCGCACTTTTTAAGAATTGCCCAACTTGAGTTATGAGTACGAATGATATTTCTTTTTTTCTGTATCTGTAAGTAAGAACAAAAAACGACTCAAATTATAGTCGACTTTATGATTTTATGGATCTATTTGCCATTATATACAGAATATACAGAAATATTAGAATCATTTTTTCTCGAGCCGTATGAGGAGAAAGCCTCCTATACGTTTCTAGGGGGGGGGGTATTATTTATCTACATCTATCCCAATGAGCGATCTATCGAATCGTTGCAATTGATGTTCGATCCCGAAGAGAAGGAAGAGATCTTCAAAAAGTGGGTTTTTACGATCCGATACAGAATCAAACTTATTTAAATGTTCCTGCCATTCGTTATTTCCTTGAAAAAGGTGCTCAACCTACAGGAACTGTTCATGATATTTTAAGGAAGGCAGAATTATTTAAAGTTAAAGAAAGACTTTCATAAAGAAAAAAAAACAAAATTTCTTTTAATAAATAAAAAAGAAAAGGTAACTAGTACCTATTTGGGGCAATTAGTTACTCAAAATTTGCTCTTTTCTTGTTGTATTCATACTTTTTATCTACCTTTTCTTTATTTTTTTTTCATCTAAATTTCTTATTTATGTTGTGCCAATCCAACACGAATTCTTATTTGATTTACTTAATACTTAAATACAATACTTAATAAATAATTAATTTAATTGAATTTGTTTTCCATTCATATTGACAATGTTGTATCGAACAAATATAATTCGATCGTAGATAAGCGGATCCGTTTATTCCGACCCCTAATTGGGTTTTCCTTTACTTCAGTCAAATGATGGGTTTGCCGAATTTACTGTTATACATATACAAGATGTATTTTCTTAACGAAAATCCAAAATTTTGAGAAAATGGGCGGTCTGTAAATTTTGCTATTTCTATTCGGAATCCGTTGTTTTTTATTTTTTAATCCGATCCATTCATTTTGCTATTTTGGTGTTTAGAATTGATCATAAAATCTTTCCTCTATTTCTTGTTAGTTCAATGTTTTGACGTAGTTGTACAGTGCAATTCAATTGATTTTTTTATTTCGATCGTATCTACAAATCATATTTATCTGGGTTGCTAACTCAACGGTAGAGTACTCGGCTTTTAAGTGCGACTATGATCTTTTACACATTTGGATGAAGCAACGAATTCGTCCAGACTATTGGTAGAGTCTATAAAACCGCGACTGATCCTGAAAGGTAATGGATGGAAAAAACAGCATGTCGTAATAATAAGAAGAAAATGGAATTTCTTAATTTCTTATTAGATTCCCATTTTTTTTTAGTAGAATTTTGAGTCAATCCTTACCAGATCATTCCAAAATTTGGTTTTTATTTTAGGAGGAAGACAAAAAAAATTCAAATTTACAGTTGGGTTTAGTGAATAAATGGATAGAGCCCTACTACGGCTCCAATTCTGGTAAAAAAAAGCAACGAGCTTCTATTCTTTATTTGAATAATTACCCGATCTAATTAGACGTTAAAAAAAATTAGTGCCTGATGCGGGAAAAGGTTCTCCTGTGAGTGGTCCTTTGATTCTTTATTTTTTATTTTTTTTTTTTAATCCTAACTATTCTTTATTATAGATTGGAAACGAATGTGTAGAAGAAACAGTATACTGACAAAAAGAATTTGTTCCAAAGTCAAAAGAGCGATCGGGTTGCAAAAATAAAAGATTGTTGAACCTCTAGTAATTATAACGAGGATAAACCCATTAGATAGAAGGGGAGAGGAAAAAGATCTGTTGATTGGACTTTCTGTTTCCGGGGTATATATATTTTTTTGTACATAATACATACCTTGTTCTGACCATATTGCACTATGTATAATTTGATAACCCAAGAAATGCCTACTGTTTTTGTTTCAAGTAGAAAAAATGTAAGTCAATGGAAGAATTACAAGGATATTTAGAAAAGGATAGATCTCGGCAACAACACTTCCTATATCCGCTACTCTTTCAGGAATATATTTATGCACTTGCTCATAATCATGGGTTAAATGGTTCGGTTTTTTACGAACCTGTGGAAGTTTTTGGTTATGACAATAAATCTAGTTTAGTACTTGTAAAACGTTTAATTACTCGAATCTATCAACAGAATTTTTTGATTTCTTTGGTTAATGATTCTAATCAAAATCGATTCGTTGGATACAACCACAATAATTTTTTTTTTTCTCATTTTCATTCTCAAATGATATCAGAAAGTTTTGCAATTATTGTAGAAATTCCATTCTCGTTGCGATTAGTATCTTATTTCGAAGAAAAAGAAATACCAAAATATCATAATTTACGATCAATTCATTCCATTTTTCCTTTTTTAGAGGACAAATTATCACATTTAAATTATGTCTCAGATATACTAATACCTCATCCCATACATATGGAAATCTTGGTTCAAATTCTTCAATGCTGGATTCAAGATGTTCCTTTTTTACATTTATTGCGGTTCTTTCTTCACGAATATCATAATTTGAATAGTCTTCTCATTACTCAGAAGAAATCTATTTACGTTTTTTCAAAAGAAAATAAAAGATTATTTCGGTTCCTATACAATTCTTATGTATTTGAATGGGAATTTGTATTCGTTTTTATTCGTAAACAATCTTCTTATTTACGATTAA